AGTGATTTAACTATAAGAAAAAGTTCGAATAATCTTGATGTAACTCAAAAATACAGGCATTTGTGGGTTCAATGTGAAAATTGTTATGGATTAAATTATAAGAAATTTTTGAAGTCAAAAATGAATATTTGTGAACAATGCGGATATTATTTGAAAATAAGTAGTTCAGATAGAATCGAACTTTCGGTTGATCCAGGTACTTGGGATCCGATGGATGACGGCATGGTTTCTCTGGATCCCATTGAATTTCATTCAGAAGAGGAACCTTATAAAGATCGTATTGATTCTTATCAAAAAAAAACAGGATTAACAGAGGCTGTTCAAACAGGTACAGGTCAACTAAACGGGATTCCCGTCGCAATTGGGGTTATGGATTTTCAGTTTATGGGGGGTAGTATGGGATCCGTAGTAGGCGAGAAAATCACCCGTTTGATCGAGTATGCTACCAATAAACTTTTACCTCTTATTCTAGTGTGTGCTTCCGGAGGGGCACGCATGCAAGAAGGAAGTTTGAGCTTGATGCAAATGGCTAAAATATCTTCTGCTTTATATGATTATCAATCAAATAAAAAGTTATTCTATGTATCAATTCTTACATCTCCTACTACTGGTGGAGTAACAGCTAGTTTTGGTATGTTGGGGGATATCATTATAGCCGAACCTAATGCCTATATTGCATTTGCGGGTAAAAGAGTAATTGAACAAACATTGAATAAGACAGTACCTGAAGGTTCACAAGCGGCTGAATATTTATTCCATAAGGGCTTATTCGATCCAATCGTACCACGTAACCCTTTAAAAGGTGTTCTGAGTGAGCTATTTCAGCTACACGCCTTTTTTCCTTTCAATAAAAATTCAATCAAGTAGAGTCTCGAGTTCAACTTTTTTTTTGTGGCGAACAACTAGTTAGTTAGTTTATCAGAATCAAAATAAAAAACCGAAAAAATGAATTTTTATTTGGTGACATAAGATTTAATTGTAGAAAGAATCATGCGGATAATTGTTTTTTTTTACCGATATTGCTGATTAGTAATATCGGTAAAAAAACAACAAAGCGAATTCTTCCTTCGAATTAGGAGGCAAGGCAAATAAAACGAATTTCGTGTTCTGTTCGCCTCTTCTATATGTATATATTTCAAATATAGAAAATATAGAATCTTGCATCTTTCTATATCTCCCAAGAAGTCCCCTTTTTATAAGAATTCCTGCTCTTGGGTCGGATTCTAACGAATCTTTCGGGGATTTTTAAATTTTTAAGAAACTCTTTTTTTATTAAAAAAGAAATTAGAAGAAGAAGATAAGAACAATATAAGAATAAAAATAAAAGAAGTAAGAATAATAAAGAAAGTGGATTATCATACATGCATCTATTTCATGTAGAAAGATGAATAAGTTCGTTTATTTAGTTCGACATTGCTTGCACTTATTATATATACTCACTTCGATATACTTAGTATACTAATATACGAATTATAATATGAATTATAATTATTATAAGATATCCTTATAACAATAACAGGTACAAATATTAAATCGAGGTACCCCATTCTATGACAATTCTCAACAACTTACCCTCCTTTTTTGTGCCTTTAGTGGGCCTAGTATTTCCGGCAATTGCAATGGCCTCTTTATCTCTTCATGTTCAAAAAAAAAAGATTTTTTAAATCTGATGTGGTCAAATCTCATCTAGTTTTTTTTCAAGACTTAGCGAACAAGGATATCCATTTAGTAGAATATTGTATAAGAATAACAGGTGGCTTTCTCCGAACATAAATGAAAAAGATCTTATACATGCGTAAACATGATATATGGACAGACGAATTCTAGCAATTAAAAAAAAAGGCTGGGATCCGAACTCATGTCTGAAATTAAAGTCAATCTATCCATATGTATGTAGCTATTGATAGGGAATCATATGAAGGGGATGCTTTTATTTTATTATATCTAACCAATTCGATTAATTACTACTAAAAGTTCACATCAGAATAGTACTAGTTGATGAGAGTTACTTCGGAAAAAAAAGTAAAGTGAAACTTTTTTTTGTTATTCCATAAAATGCAACTGGATCTACTATGTATGAGTTGGCGATCAGAATATATATGGATAGAATTTATAGCAGGATCTCGCAAAACAAGTAATTTCTGCTGGGCGTTTATCCTTTTTTTAGGTTCATTAGGATTCTTTTTGGTTGGAATTTCTAGTTATCTTGATAAGAATTTGATATCCTTCTTTCCGTCTCAACAAATCCTTTTTTTCCCACAAGGGATCGTAATGTCTTTCTATGGGATCGCGGGTCTCTTTATTAGTTCCTATTTGTGGTGCACAATTACATGGAATGTAGGTAGCGGTTATGATCAATTTGATAGAAAAGAAGGAATAGTGCGCATTTTTCGTTGGGGATTTCCTGGAAAAAATCGCCGCATCTTTTTACGATTCCTTATGAAAGATATTCAGTCCATCAGAATAGAAGTAAAAGAGGGTATTTATGCTCGTCGTGTCCTTTATATGGAAATAAGAGGCCTGGGAGACGTTCCCTTGACTCGTACTGATGAGAATTTGACTCCACGGGAAATTGAGCAAAAGGCTGCGGAATTGGCCTATTTCTTGCGTGTACCGATTGAAGTATTTTGAAAAAAGAAACTGCAAAATAAATGCTTTCTCAGCAAGAGGAAAACCCCTAAGAATCCTTTTTTTTCTATAAGCATAACTTACTTAATTAAAGTTTCTTCAGAACGCCTCGTGGGGCCAAAGCAAGGCAAACGTGTACGTGGCGGCCATAAGCCATAATATAAAACGAAACCTTTTTTGTTTTTGTCTGTCAATTTTTTTTTTCGAAATATTTGATATTTTCTTTTTTAATAAACAGGAAGTTCTTTCATTTCGAAATCCGAAAAATATTCATTATTGGAATCTTTATTTGAATCTTTCGGGCATTCATCAAAGGGGAGTAATTACTTCGAATATTTAATCAATTAAGATATCTGGAAACAATCTATTTTTTTATTATTTCTTCATTTGAATTCGAACCTGAAGTGGATTCTTCTTCTATTTCTGTATTTTTTCTACACTAGATTAAAGGACTAACCTCTGAATCACAACTAAAAAATGGGGGCTCGATTAATAAATTAATAATTAATAGGTGCGATACCTTATAATAGAACTTATGCTTGATAGAAATATTAGATCGCATAGAGTCAACGAATGAGGTGACAATTCACAGATGAAAAAATGACAAAAAAGAGCGCATCTATTCCCCTTCGATACCTTTCATTTATAGTATTTGTAGTCTTTTTGCCCCGGTGGATCACTCTCTCATTTAATAAAAGTCTAGAATCTTGGGTTACTAATTGGTGGAATACTAGGCAATCCGAAACCTTTTTGAACGATATTCAAGAAAAGAGTATTCTAGAAAAATTCATAGAATTAGAGGAGCTATTTCTCTTGGATGAAATGGTAAAGGAATTCCCGGAAAGACATCTACAAAAGTTTCGTATGGGGCTCCACAAAGAAACAATCCAATTGATCAAGATACACGATGAGGATCATATCCATACAATTTTGCACTTCTCGACAAATCTAATCTGTTTCGTTATTCTAAGTGCTTATTCTATTCTGGGTAATGAAGAACTTGTTTTTCTTAATTCTTGGGTTCAAGAATTCCTATATAATTTAAGCGACACAATAAAAGCCTTTTCCATTCTTTTAGTAACTGATTTATGTATCGGATTCCATTCGCCCCACGGTTGGGAACTAATGATTGGCTATGTCTATAACGATTTTGGATTTTTTCATAATGATCAAATTATATCTGGTCTTGTTTCCACTTTTCCAGTCATTCTAGATACAATTTTCAAATATTGGATTTTCCTTTATTTAAATCGTGTATCTCCGTCACTTGTAGTGATTTATCATTCAATGAATGACTGAAAAACGAGTCAATTAGAATGTTTCTTACTTTGTACCTAAGCAAAGCATTCCAGGTCGTACTTACCTTACTCTTTCTACCCATTCAGAGGATTCCTCCTATATTCCAGTAAAATTATTTCAGTAAATAGCAAAATCGTGGATAGGGAACTATACTAGCGACCTACCCAATTTTATTGTAGAAATTTTCGGGATCAACGATTGGACCATGCAAATTAGAAATACTTTTTCTTCGATAAAGGAAGAGATTACTCGATTCATTTCCGTATCACTCATGATATATATAATAACTCGGGCCTCCATTTCAAATGCATATCCCATTTTTGCGCAGCAGGGTTTTGAAAATCCACGAGAAGCCACTGGTCGTATTGTATGCGCCAATTGCCATTTAGCTAATAAACCTGTGGATATTGAGGTTCCGCAAGCGGTACTTCCTGATACTGTGTTTGAAGCAGTTGTTAGAATTCCTTATGATATGCAACTGAAACAAGTTCTTGCTAATGGTAAAAAGGGGGGGTTGAATGTAGGGGCCGTTCTTATTTTACCGGAAGGGTTTGAATTAGCCCCCCCCAGTCGTATTTCTCCCGAGATGAAAGAAAAGATAGGCAATCTATCTTTTCAGAATTACGGCCCCACTAAAAAAAATATTCTTGTGATAGGGCCTGTTCCTGGTAAGAAATATAGTGAAATCGCTTTTCCTATTCTTTCCCCGGATCCCGCGACTAATAAAGATGTTCACTTCTTAAAATACCCAATATACGTAGGTGGTAACAGGGGAAGGGGCCAGATTTATCCCGACGGGACAAAAAGTAACAATACGGTTTATAATGCTACAGCAGCGGGTATAGTAAGCAAAATCATACGAAAAGAAAAAGGGGGGTACGAAATAACCATAACGGATGCATTGGATGGACGCCAAGCGGTTGATATTATCCCTCCAGGACCAGAACTGCGTGTTTCAGAGGGCGAATCTATCAAACTTGATCAACCATTAACAAGTAATCCTAATGTGGGTGGATTTGGTCAGGGAGATGCAGAAATAGTACTTCAAGATCCACTACGTGTCCAAGGCCTTT